TAAAAGGGCTATTTTAATAGCAGCATCCAAAATGCCTATTCGAACTCAATTTATTATTTCGGGATAAAAATGTAGAACATAGAGAAATGAGTCTTGGGGATGAAACAAAATCGCCTATTTCTTTTTTAGACTTAGACAAACAATATTTCTTTTATTTTCTTCATCCTTTGCATTGGAAGAATAGATTCAAAAATTTATATGATTCAACCTCAGACCTATTTAAATGTAGCGGATAACAGCGGGGCTCGAAAATTGATGTGTATTCGAATCATAGGAGCTAGTAATCGCCGATATGCTCATATTGGTGACGTTATTGTTGCTGTGATCAAAGAAGCCGTACCAAATATGCCCCTAGAAAAATCAGAAGTAGTCAGAGCTGTAATTGTTCGTACCTGTAAAGAACTTAAACGTGACAGCGGTATGATAATACGATATGATGACAATGCTGCAGTTGTGATTGATCAAGAAGGAAATCCAAAAGGAACTCGCATTTTTGGGGCAATCCCCCGCGAATTGAGACAATTAAATTTTACTAAAATAGTTTCATTAGCTCCCGAAGTATTATAAAATAAAAAAAAAAAGAGATCTGAATTTTTTTGGGGGGGTATTTGAAGGGAAATAGATTAAGAACTAGATTAATTCGTAGCTTGTGTTTTGCGCATATACCTTGAAAAATTTATATTCATAAACCAATAAAAAAAAAAAAGAAAAACATGTTAATTATATCCAATTTTGGGACGACAAAAGTTTTAATTCATCATGGGTAGAGACACTATTGCTGAGATAATAACCTCTATACGAAATGCTGATATGGATAGAAAAAGAGTTGTTCGCATAGCATCTACTAATATTACCGAAAATATTGTTAAAATACTTTTCCGAGAAGGTTTTATCGAAAACGTCAGAAAACATCGAGAAAAAAACAAAAATTTTTTGGTTTTAACCCTGCGACATAGCAGGAATAGGAAAAGACCCTATAGAAATTTTTTAAATTTAAAACGGATCAGCCGACCCGGTCTACGAATCTATTCTAACTCTCAACGAATTCCTAGAATTTTAGGTGGAATGGGTATTGTAATTCTTTCCACTTCTCGGGGTATAATGACAGATCGGGAAGCTCGACTAGAAGGAATCGGCGGAGAAATTTTATGTTATATATGGTAATCCATTTCATATCCAAATGAAATCCGAAACCTCTTCCTATTTGAGAAATATAAAAAGAAAAGGGGGTGAGTTGTCTAATATCGTTTCTCCTCCATTAGTTGATACCTCAAGGAGGCTTTACCTGGAATGAAAGAACAAAAATGGACTCATGAAGGTTTAATTACTGAATCGCTTCCCAATGGCATGTTCCGGGTTCGGTTAGATAATGAGGATCTGATTCTAGGTTATGTTTCGGGAAAGATCCGACGTAGTTTTATACGGATACTACCCGGGGATAAAGTCAAAATTGAAGTAAGTCGTTATGATTCAAGCAGAGGACGTATAATTTATCGACTCCGAAACAAGGATTCAAAAGATTAGGTGATTTTTATTCAATACGATTCGAGATTAAAAATTTCAAGAAACTTATTTTCTACCAAGAAGTAGATTCAGAATTAAGATAAGGAATGAAAAATATGAAAATAAGAGCTTCCGTTCGTAAAATTTGTGAAAAATGTCGACTAATCCGTAGACGGGGGCGCATTAGAGTAATTTGTTCCAACCCGAGACATAAACAAAGACAAGGATAAAGGGATAATCAGACTCACTAAAGAACTCAGTGTACAAATAAAGAATCTGTTTTGACATGAAATGGATAGATCCATATATTTCTGACTCATATTTATGAGATGATGCAATATGGCAAAAGCTATACCGAGAACTGGTTTACGTAGAGATGTACGTATTGGTGCACGTAAAAGTGCACGTAAAATACCAAAGGGAGTTATTCATGTTCAAGCAAGTTTTAATAATACCATTGTCACAGTTACAGATGTACGAGGTCGGGTGGTTTCCTGGTCCTCGGCCGGTACTTGTGGATTCAATGGTACGCGAAGAGGGACACCCTTTGCCGCTCAAACTGCAGCAGCAAATGCTATTCGTACAGTAGTAGATCAGGGTATGCAACGAGCAGAAGTCATGATAAAAGGTCCCGGTCTCGGAAGAGACGCCGCATTACGAGCTATTCGTAGAAGTGGTATCCTATTAACTTTTGTACGGGATGTAACCCCTATGCCACATAATGGCTGTAGACCTCCGAAAAAAAGACGTGTGTAGAAATAAACAGTGAATCAATTTCAAGAGAAACAAGAGAAATAAATAATTCAATCAAAAAAAATATTATTACTATGGTTCGAGAGAAAGTAACAGTATCTACTCGGACACTACAGTGGAAGTGTGTTGAATCAAGAACAGACAGTAAACGTCTTTATTATGGTCGATTTATTCTGGCTCCGCTTATGAAAGGACAAGCCGACACAATAGGGATTGCGATGCGAAGAGCTTTGCTTGGAGAAAT